GCTAACGTAGCTTAATTAAAGCATAACACTGAAGATGTTAAGATGGGCCCTAGAAAGCCCCGGGGGCACAAAGGCTTGGTCCTGACTTTACTGTCGACTTTAACTAAACTTACACATGCAAGTATCCGCCCCCCTGTGAGAATGCCCACAACTCCCTGCTTGGGAACTAGGAGCCGGTATCAGGCACAAGCCCAGCTAGCCCACGACGCCTTGCTTAGCCACACCCTCAAGGGACCTCAGCAGTGATAAATATTAAGCCATAAGTGAAAACTTGACTTAGTTAAGGTTAAGAGGGCCGGTAAAACTCGTGCCAGCCACCGCGGTTATACGAGAGGCCCAAGTTGACAAACAACGGCGTAAAGAGTGGTTAGGGGATTTACTAAACTAGAGCCGAACGCTTTCAAAGCTGTTATACGCACCCGAAAGTATGAAACCCAATTACGAAAGTAGCTCTACCTATCCTGAACCCACGAAAGCTAAGGAACAAACTGGGATTAGATACCCCACTATGCTTAGCCCTAAACATCGATTGCATTATACACTCCATATCCGCCCGGGAATTATGAACGTCAGTTTAAAACCCAAAGGACTTGGCGGTGCTTAACATCCACCTAGAGGAGCCTGTTCTAGAACCGATAACCCCCGTTAAACCTCACCCTCTCTTGTTTTATCCGCCTATATACCACCGTCGTCAGCTTACCCTGTGAAGGATTTACAGTAAGCAAAATTGGCACAGCCCAAAACGTCAGGTCGAGGTGTAGTGAATGAGAGGGGAAGAAATGGGCTACATTTGCTAATTATAGCAAACACGAATGTTGCATTGAAACATGCAGCTGAAGGAGGATTTAGCAGTAAGCAGGAAGTAGAGCGTCCCGCTGAAACTGGCCCTAAAGCGCGCACACACCGCCCGTCACCCTCCCCAAGCCCCCTGAACTAATCTAATTAAAAGCCAACAACCCGCGAAGGGGAGGAAAGTCGTAACATGGTAAGTGTACCGGAAGGTGTACTTGGAAAAATCAGAGCGTAGCTAAGATAGATACAGCATCTCACTTACACCGAGAAGACGTCCGTGCAAGTCGGATCGCCCTGACGCCTATTAGCTAGCCCCACCCCTTAACACAACAAACCACCATTCATAACCCCTAAAGCACGAAACACCCACGTAGCTAAACCATTCTCCCCCCTAAGTCCAGGCGATAAAAAAGGAAATTTGGAGCAATAGAAAAAGTACCGCAAGGGAAAGCTGAAAGAGAGATGAAAAAGCCCAGTAAAGCTTAAAGAAGCAGAACTTAAAGCTCGTACCTTTTGCATCATGATTTAGCTAGCACTTTCAAGCAAAGAGAACCTAAAGTTTGTAACCCCGAAACTGAGTGAGCTACTCCAAGACAGCCTATTTATAGGGCGAACCCGTCTCTGTGGCAAAAGAGTGGGAAGAGCTTTGAGTAGAGGTGACAAACCTACCGAACTTAGTTATAGCTGGTTGCCTGTGAATTGAATAGAAGTTCAGCCCCCTGGATTCTCCACTCATGCACTTTATTTAACCCTTCAGACGCAGCGAGAAACCAGGGGTGTTAGTCAAAGGGGGTACAGCCCCTTTGAAACAAGACACAACTTTCCCAGCAGGATAAAGATCATATTCAAATAAGGACAGATGTTTTAGTGGGCCTAAAAGCAGCCACCTTAACAGAAAGCGTTAAAGCTCAGACATGAAGCCCTCCCGTTATACCGATAACCTTATCTTAATCCCCCACATTTAACAGGCCCTCCTATGCATCACATAGGAACGACTATGCTAATATGAGTAATAAGAAAGTATAACCACTTTCTCCTTGCACATGTGTAAATCGGAACGGACCCCCCACCGAATCTTAACGGCCCCAATCAAAGAGGGTATTGGAAACCACCACAAATTTAGGCCAGAAAAACATCCAATGAAAACCCGTTAACCCCACACTGGTGTGCCCAAAAGGAAAGACCAAAAGGGGGAGAAGGAACTCGGCAAACATACCCCAAGCCTCGCCTGTTTACCAAAAACATCGCCTCTTGCATAACCACAGTATAAGAGGTCCCGCCTGCCCAGTGACAACTTAGTTCAACGGCCGCGGTATTTTGACCGTGCAAAGGTAGCGTAATCACTTGTCTTTTAAATGAAGACCTGTATGAATGGCATAACGAGGGCTTAACTGTCTCCTTCCCCTGGTCAATGAAATTGATCTCCCCGTGCAGAAGCGGGGATGAAACCATAAGACGAGAAGACCCTATGGAGCTTTAGACACACAGGTGGACCATGTCAAATACCCCCAGCTAAGGGCCTGAACTAAATGGAACCTGCCTTGATGTCTTCGGTTGGGGCGACCATGGGGAATACAAAACCCCCACGTGGAAAGGGAGCACACCCCTAAGTTACTTCTTCTCCCGCAAGCCAGAGCAACAGCTCTAACAAGCAGAAATTCTGACCAAACTGATCCGGTAAAACCGATCAACGAACCAAGTTACCCTAGGGATAACAGCGCAATCCCCTTTTAGAGCCCATATCGACAAGGGGGTTTACGACCTCGATGTTGGATCAGGACATCCTAATGGTGCAGCCGCTATTAAGGGTTCGTTTGTTCAACGATTAAAGTCCTACGTGATCTGAGTTCAGACCGGAGTAATCCAGGTCAGTTTCTATCTATGACATGATCTTTTCTAGTACGAAAGGACCGAAAAGAAGGGGCCCATGCTAAAGGTACGCCTCACCCCCACCTAATGAAAAAATCTAAACTAGGCAAAAGGGCATAACCATTTTGCTGGAGATAACAGCAAGTTGGGGTGGCAGAGCCCGGCTAATGCAAAAGACCTAAGCCCTTTCCACAGAGGTTCAAGTCCTCTCCTTAACTATGATTTCAACCCTCATTACGCATATTATTAACCCACTAGCCTTTATTGTCCCGGTTTTACTAGCCGTAGCATTCCTAACCCTCCTTGAGCGAAAAGTACTAGGCTACATACAACTCCGAAAAGGGCCTAACATCGTTGGGCCTTACGGCCTCCTTCAACCCATCGCTGACGGCCTAAAGCTATTTATTAAAGAGCCCGTTCGCCCTTCCACTGCCTCGCCCGTCTTGTTCCTCGTAGCCCCCATGCTCGCACTCACATTAGCCCTTACACTTTGAGCCCCCATACCTTTCCCGTATCCTGTTGTTGACCTTAACCTAGGCATTTTATTTATCCTAGCACTATCTAGCCTTGCAGTTTATTCCATCCTTGGGTCAGGGTGGGCTTCTAATTCAAAGTATGCTCTAGTGGGGGCACTACGGGCTGTTGCCCAGACAATTTCCTACGAAGTGAGCCTCGGACTCATCTTACTTAACATCATTATCTTTACGGGAGGCTTCACACTTCAGACCTTCAACACAGCCCAAGAAGCTATCTGACTGGTGGTACCCGCTTGACCACTGGCTGCTATGTGATACATCTCCACCCTTGCCGAAACAAACCGTGCACCTTTCGACCTGACAGAAGGGGAGTCAGAGCTTGTTTCAGGCTTCAACGTAGAGTACGCCGGAGGACCCTTTGCCCTGTTCTTTTTAGCTGAATACTCAAACATCCTCCTAATGAATGCTCTATCCGCAACACTTTTCCTGGGCGCTTCCCACATTCCGTCCATCCCCGAATTAACCAGCATCAATATCATAACCAAAGCAGCTCTTCTCTCAGTCGTCTTCCTCTGAGTCCGAGCCTCCTACCCGCGGTTCCGTTATGACCAACTTATGCACCTCATTTGAAAAAACTTTCTTCCACTGACGCTAGCCCTAGTTATCTGACACTTAGCGCTCCCTATTGCATTTGCTGGCCTCCCACCACAGCTGTAGGCGCAGGAGCTGTGCCTGAATTTAAAGGGCCACTTTGATAGAGTGAATCATGGGGGTTAAAGTCCCCCCAACTCCTTAGAAAGAAGGGGATCGAACCCAACCTGAAGAGATCAAAACTCTTCGTGCTTCCTCTACACCACTTCCTAGTAAAGTCAGCTAAGCAAGCTCTTGGGCCCATACCCCAACCATGTAGGTTAAAATCCTGCCTTTGCTAATGAACCCCTACATCTTGACCACCCTTCTATTTGGTTTGGGCCTAGGTACAACACTTACATTTGCAAGCTCGCACTGACTTCTGGCTTGAATGGGCCTCGAAATTAATACACTGGCCATTATTCCACTGATAGCCCAACATCACCACCCACGGGCGGTAGAAGCCACTACTAAGTACTTTTTAGCACAGGCCACAGCAGCCGCCACCCTCCTCTTTGCTAGCACCACCAACGCCTGACTTACCGGACAATGGGACATCCAACAAATAACCCACCCACTTCCCACTACAATAGTCGTGATTGCCCTTGCACTAAAAATTGGCCTAGCACCCATGCACTCTTGACTCCCCGAGGTTCTTCAGGGCTTAGACCTCACCACCGGCCTTATCCTATCGACCTGACAAAAGCTTGCACCCTTTGCTCTATTACTCCAAATTCAAACAACCAACCCCACACCCCTAATCATTATCGGCTTACTTTCTGCCCTTGTGGGCGGGTGAGGGGGCCTTAACCAGACACAACTGCGTAAGGTCCTTGCCTACTCCTCGATTGCACACCTCGGCTGAATGATACTTATCCTTCAATTTTCACCACTCCTTAGCCTCCTTGCTCTTCTCACGTATTTTACTATGACTTTTTCAGCATTTCTCATCTTCAAAGTAAACAAAGCTACCACTGTTAATGCACTCGCAATCTCCTGAGCAAAAACTCCCGCCCTTACAGCCCTAGCGCCTCTTGTTTTGCTTTCCCTCGGCGGCCTTCCACCACTCACTGGGTTCATACCAAAATGATTTATCCTTCAAGAACTAACTAAACAAGACCTCCCAGCGCTTGCTACCGTTGCTGCATTAACTGCCCTTTTGAGCCTTTACTTCTACCTGCGTCTCTCATACGCAATAACCCTGACAATGTTCCCTAACAATCTCGTTGGTGTGGCCCCCTGGCGATTTTACTCCCCTCAATTTACCCTCCCCCTCGCCGTCTCAACTGCAGCAACTACCCTTCTTTTACCACTAGCCCCTGCTGCCGTGGCACTCCTCATCACTTAGGGACTTAGGCTAGCAATTAGACCAACGGCCTTCAAAGCCGTCAGCGTGAGTGAAAATCTCTCAGTCCCTGTTAAGACTTGCGGGACACTATCCCACATCTTCTGCATGCAAAGCAGACACTTTAATTAAGCTAAAGCCTTTCTAGATAGGAAGGCCTTGATCCTACAAAATCTTAGTTAACAGCTAAGCGCCCAATCCAGCGAGCATCTATCTACTTTTTCCCGCCTAATTTAGTAACTAAAAGGCGGGAAAAAGCCCCGGCAGACGATTAGTCTGCTTCTTTAGATTTGCAATCTAACATGTAACACCCCAGGGCTTGATAAGAAGAGGGCTTGCACCTCTGTCTATGGGTCTACAATCCACCGCTTAACTCAGCCATCCTACCTGTGGCAATCACACGTTGATTTTTCTCGACCAATCACAAAGACATCGGCACCCTCTATCTCGTATTTGGTGCCTGAGCCGGAATAGTGGGGACAGGCCTAAGTCTACTCATTCGAGCAGAGCTAAGCCAACCTGGGGCTCTCCTGGGGGACGACCAAATTTATAACGTAATCGTCACCGCACACGCCTTTGTAATAATTTTCTTTATAGTAATACCAATTATGATTGGAGGGTTTGGAAACTGACTTATCCCATTAATAATTGGGGCCCCCGATATGGCCTTCCCTCGAATAAATAACATGAGCTTCTGACTCCTACCCCCATCCTTCCTGCTTCTCCTGGCCTCTTCAGGTGTTGAAGCCGGGGCGGGAACAGGGTGAACTGTATATCCCCCACTAGCTGGAAACCTAGCACACGCCGGGGCATCCGTAGACCTCACAATCTTTTCCCTTCACCTTGCCGGAATTTCATCAATTCTAGGGGCAATCAACTTTATTACCACCATTATCAACATGAAACCAACAGCAGTCACTATGTACCAAATCCCACTGTTTGTTTGGGCCGTACTAATTACCGCCGTTCTTCTTCTCCTTTCCCTTCCGGTCTTAGCCGCTGGCATTACAATGCTACTAACAGACCGCAACCTGAACACAACCTTCTTTGATCCTGCTGGAGGAGGTGACCCCATCCTCTACCAGCACCTGTTCTGATTCTTTGGCCACCCAGAGGTATACATTTTAATTCTTCCAGGCTTCGGGATAATTTCTCACATTGTTGCATACTATGCAGGTAAGAAAGAACCCTTTGGCTACATGGGCATGGTCTGAGCTATGATGGCTATTGGACTCCTGGGCTTCATCGTATGGGCCCATCACATGTTTACAGTCGGAATAGACGTAGACACACGAGCTTACTTTACCTCAGCCACAATAATTATTGCCATCCCAACCGGCGTAAAAGTCTTTAGCTGACTCGCAACCCTCCACGGGGGAAGCATTAAATGAGAAACCCCACTTCTATGAGCTCTAGGCTTTATTTTCCTATTTACAGTCGGAGGTCTTACTGGTATTGTCTTAGCTAACTCGTCTCTTGATATTGTACTTCATGACACATACTATGTAGTAGCCCACTTCCACTATGTCCTATCAATAGGAGCTGTATTTGCAATCGTTGCCGCCTTTGTGCACTGATTCCCCCTATTTACAGGCTACACCCTCCACTCTACATGAACAAAAGTCCACTTTGGCCTAATGTTTGTCGGAGTCAATTTAACATTCTTCCCCCAACACTTCCTCGGTCTAGCAGGAATACCTCGACGGTACTCAGACTACCCCGATGCATACACGCTTTGAAATACTGTCTCATCAATCGGGTCGCTAATGTCGCTCGTTGCTGTTATCTTATTTTTATTTATTATTTGAGAAGCATTTACTGCCAAACGAGAAGTCGGGGCAGTAGAACTAACTTCAACTAATATTGAATGACTTTACGGCTGCCCTCCACCCTACCACACATTTGAAGAGCCCGCATTCGTTCAAGTTCGTATAAATTCGAACGGCTAACGAGAAAGGGAGGAGTTGAACCCCCATCAATTGGTTTCAAGCCAACCACATAACCGCTCTGTCACTTTCTTCACAACACACCAATAAGATACTAGTAAAACGTTATAACACTGCCTTGTCAAGGCAGAATTGTGGGTTCAACCCCCGCGTATCTTAAACGCAATGGCACATCCATCACAACTGGGATTTCAGGACGCAGCTTCCCCCCTAATAGAAGAACTACTTCACTTCCATGATCACGCCTTAATAATTGTTATTCTCATCAGCACAATAGTACTGTATATTATTGTGGCAATGGTCACGGCCCAACTAACCGACAAGCTTGTGTTAGACTCTCAAGAAATTGAGGTTATCTGAACAGTTCTCCCAGCTATTATTCTTATTCTCATCGCCCTCCCATCACTCCGAATTTTATACTTAATAGACGAAATTAACGACCCCCACCTGACAATTAAAGCCTTGGGCCACCAATGGTACTGAAGCTACGAATACACAGACTACCAAGACCTCGGTTTTGACTCCTACATAATCCCAACTCAAGACCTAACCCCCGGACAATTCCGGCTATTGGAAGCAGACCATCGAATGGTAATTCCTGTAGAATCTCCAATTCGAGTTCTAATTTCAGCTGAAGATGTCTTGCACTCCTGAGCAGTCCCTTCCCTGGGCGTAAAAGTAGACGCCGTACCTGGACGGTTAAACCAAGCAACCTTTATTGTTAGCCGACCCGGCGTGTTCTACGGCCAATGCTCCGAAATTTGCGGTGCAAACCATAGCTTTATGCCCGTCGTTGTAGAGGCAGTCCCACTTGACCACTTTGAGAACTGGTCTTCGCTAATAATTGAAGACGCCTCGCTAAGAAGCTAATAAGTACAAGCGTTAGCCTTTTAAGCTAAAGACTGGTGCCTAACAACCACCCTTAGCGACATGCCTCAACTGAACCCCGCACCCTGATTTGCAATTTTGGTTTTCTCTTGAATAATCCTATTAACTATCATTCCCCCAAAAGTCTTAGCTCATACCTACCCTAATGAGCCAACCTCCCAAAGCACACAAAAACCTAAAACAGAACCCTGAAACTGACCATGATACTAAGCTTCTTTGACCAATTTATGTCCCCCGTATTCCTGGGTATCCCACTAATTGCACTCGCAATTACCCTGCCCTGAACGCTCTTCCCAACCCCTGTGTCCCGCTGATTAAACAACCGCCTAATTTCACTTCAAGGGTGATTTATTAGCGGTTTTACCTCACAACTTCTCCTCCCCCTAAACCCTGGAGGACACAAATGAGCGCTTCTATTTGCCTCACTAATGCTTTACCTTATCTCTATTAACATGCTTGGGCTTCTTCCATACACCTTCACACCTACAACTCAGCTCTCACTTAACCTCGGCCTCGCAGTCCCGCTCTGACTGGCAACCGTCATTATCGGTATGCGAAACCAACCAACAGTTGCTTTAGGTCACCTCCTCCCCGAAGGGACTCCCACCCTCCTGATTCCCGTACTAATTATCATCGAGACAATTAGCCTATTTATTCGACCTCTCGCTCTTGGTGTTCGACTTACAGCGAACCTCACAGCAGGCCACCTGCTTATCCAACTCATTGCAACAGCTGCCTTTGTTCTTCTTCCCCTTATACCCGTTGTTGCTATTTTAACAACAACAGTTCTTTTCCTCCTCACCCTGCTAGAAGTAGCCGTTGCTATAATTCAAGCCTACGTCTTTGTACTACTCCTAAGTCTCTACCTACAAGAAAACGTTTAATGGCCCATCAAGCACACCCATACCACATAGTCGACCCTAGCCCATGACCCCTCACGGGGGCTATTGCTGCCCTATTGATAACATCTGGCCTTGCTATCTGATTCCACTTTCACTCCACAACCCTAATAACTATCGGAACAGTTCTTCTTATTTTAACAGTCTTCCAATGATGACGTGATGTTGTTCGAGAAGGCACATTTCAAGGACACCACACCCCTCCCGTTCAAAAAGGCCTCCGATACGGAATAATCTTGTTCATTACCTCAGAAGTTCTATTCTTCCTAGGTTTCTTCTGGGCCTTTTATCACTCGAGCCTGGCACCTACCCCTGACCTAGGCGGCTTCTGACCACCAGCAGGGATCACCCCCTTGGACCCATTTGAAGTCCCACTTCTAAACACAGCAGTCCTACTTGCCTCTGGCGTAACTGTAACATGAGCACATCATAGCATTATAGAGGGAAAACGAAAACAAGCAATTCAATCTCTTGCTCTAACAATCTTACTCGGGGGTTACTTCACCTTCCTCCAGGGCCTTGAATACCACGAAGCCCCCTTCACTATTGCAGACGGGGTTTACGGTGCCACATTCTTTGTTGCCACCGGCTTCCACGGACTTCACGTCTTAGTTGGCTCCTCCTTCTTAGCCGTCTGTCTCCTACGCCAAATTCTTCACCATTTTACATCAGACCACCACTTTGGGTTTGAAGCAGCCGCATGATACTGACACTTCGTAGACGTCGTCTGACTCTTCCTCTATATCTCTATTTACTGATGAGGATCTTAATCTTCCTAGTATCAAATCTAGTATAAGTGACTTCCAATCACCTGGTCTTGGTTAAAATCCAAGGGAAGATAATGAGCCTTCTTCTTACCATCATTACAATTACCGCCCTCCTCTCAACGGTACTTGCCATTGTATCCTTCTGACTCCCCCAAATTACACCAGATCATGAGAAACTCTCACCTTACGAGTGTGGCTTTGACCCCATAGGTTCCGCCCGACTACCTTTCTCGCTACGATTTTTTCTCATCGCAATCCTCTTTCTTCTTTTCGACTTAGAAATTGCTCTTCTCCTCCCCCTCCCGTGGGGAGACCAGCTAGCATCCCCTCTGCTTACATTTACCTGAGCTACGGCCGTCCTATCCCTGCTAACCCTTGGCCTCATTTACGAGTGAATGCAAGGAGGCCTAGAATGAGCTGAATAGGTGGTTAGTCTAAGAAAAACATTTGATTTCGGCTCAAAAACTTGTGGTTTAAATCCGCAACCGCTTAATGACCCCCACACACTTTGCCTTCTCCTCAGCCTTTTTTCTAGGTTTAACAGGCCTGGCATTCCACCGGTTCCACCTCCTCTCCGCGCTATTGTGCCTTGAAGGGATGATACTATCCCTATTTGTTGCCCTCTCTCTGTGAACACTTCAACTAGACTCAACTAACTTTTCGGCATCTCCCATGCTCCTCCTTGCATTTTCAGCCTGCGAAGCAAGCGCCGGGCTCGCCCTTCTAGTTGCGACTGCCCGAACCCATGGGACCGACCGACTACAAAGCCTAAACCTCCTCCAATGCTAAAGATTCTCATCCCAACATTCATGCTAATTCCAACAGCTTGACTGCTTAAACCCAACTGGCTGTGGCCCATAACTTTATTGTATAGCTTCTGCATTTCCCTTATTAGCCTCTCATGACTAAAAAACCTCTCAGAAACCGGCTGATCCTCACTCAACCTATTCATAGCCACCGACTCCCTGTCAACCCCACTTCTTGTCCTCACATGCTGGCTTCTTCCGTTAATAATTTTGGCGAGCCAGAAGCACACAGCTTCTGAGCCCCTCGGCCGGCAACGCATGTACATTACACTTCTCGCCTCACTCCAATTTTTTCTAATCTTAGCATTTAGCGCCACCGAGCTAATCATGTTTTACGTAATATTTGAGGCTACTCTCATCCCTACGCTTATCATCATCACCCGCTGGGGTAACCAAACCGAACGCCTAAATGCAGGGACCTATTTCCTCTTCTACACACTGGCGGGCTCCCTTCCTCTTCTTGTCGCCTTACTCTTACTCCAAAACACATCCGGGACTCTCTCATTACTGACACTACACTACGGAGACCCGCTAGCCCTGTCATCCTACGCAGACAAACTATGGTGAGCAGGCTGTCTTTTAGCCTTCCTGGTTAAGATGCCACTCTATGGTGTTCACCTATGGCTACCTAAAGCACACGTTGAAGCCCCAATTGCAGGCTCAATAATCCTTGCAGCTGTTCTACTTAAACTAGGGGGCTACGGCATAATTCGCATAATAACAATGCTGGAACCTTTAACTAAGGAGTTGAGCTACCCATTCATTGTCTTCGCACTCTGGGGTGTAATCATGACCGGCTCAATTTGTCTACGCCAAACAGACCTTAAATCCCTAATTGCCTACTCATCCGTCAGCCACATGGGCTTAGTTGCCGGGGGGATTCTCATTCAATCACCCTGAGGTCTCACAGGAGCACTTACACTTATGATTGCACATGGTCTTACCTCCTCAGCCCTCTTCTGCCTCGCAAACACAAACTATGAACGAACTCACAGCCGCACAATGGTCTTGGCACGAGGACTTCAGGTGGCTTTACCCCTAATGGCCACTTGATGGTTTATCTCTAGCCTAGCTAACCTCGCCTTACCTCCGTTGCCCAACCTCATGGGGGAACTCATAATTATTACTTCTCTTTTTAACTGGTCCTGATGAACCCTGGCATTAACAGGCTCCGGCACTCTTATCACAGCCGGTTATAGCCTCTACATGTTCTTAATGACCCAACGAGGCCCTCTCCCAACACATGTAATTGCACTTGAACCATCACACACCCGAGAGCACCTTCTTATTGCACTTCATCTCATTCCTCTTGTTCTTCTCGTGCTTAAGCCCGAGCTGATCTGAGGTTGAACTGCCTGTAGGTATAGTTTTAACAAAAACATTAGATTGTGATTCTAGAAATAAGGGTTAAAATCCCTTTTCCCACCGAGAGAGGCTCGCAGCAATGGGAACTGCTAATTCCCACGACCTTGGTTGGACCCCCAGGCTCACTCGAAGGGCTCCTAAAGGATAACAGCTCATCCGTTGGTCTTAGGAACCAAAAACTCTTGGTGCAAATCCAAGTAGCAGCTATGCACCCCACCTCCCTAATGATCTCATCAAGCTTGGTTACAATCTTCGCATTACTAGCCTACCCCCTGGTCACCACAATTCGTCCAACGCCCCAGGGCCCCCAATGGGCAACATCCCATGTCAAAACAGCTGTAAAAATAGCTTTCTTTGTTAGCCTCTTACCCCTGGCCCTGTTTCTTAATGAAGGTGCCGAGACAATTGTTACTAATTGAACCTGAATAAACACAAACACCTTCGACATTAACATTAGCCTAAAATTTGACTTTTATTCGATTATTTTTACACCAATCGCCCTTTACGTCACTTGATCTATTCTAGAGTTTGCATCATGGTACATGCACGCTGACCCACACGTGAACCGCTTTTTTAAGTACCTTCTGACATTTCTAATTGCCATGATCATTCTAGTAACCGCAAACAACATATTTCAACTCTTTATCGGTTGAGAAGGTGTAGGAATCATATCATTCCTCCTCATCGGGTGGTGGTACGGACGGGCGGACGCTAACACTGCAGCACTCCAAGCAGTCCTATACAACCGTGTTGGGGATATCGGGCTTATCTTCGCCATGGCTTGAATAGCAACAAACCTGAACTCCTGGGAAATGCAACAAATCTTTGCAACCTCCAAAGACATGGACTTGACCTACCCCCTCCTCGGACTAATCGTTGCAGCAACTGGGAAGTCGGCTCAGTTTGGACTCCACCCTTGGCTACCCTCAGCCATGGAGGGTCCTACACCGGTATCTGCCCTACTTCATTCTAGCACAATAGTTGTTGCCGGCATTTTCCTGCTAGTACGAATGAGCCCCCTTCTGGAAAATAACCCGACTGCCCTCACAACCTGCCTTTGTCTTGGTGCCCTTACGACTCTATTCACAGCAACTTGTGCCCTCACCCAGAATGATATCAAAAAAATCGTCGCATTCTCTACATCAAGCCAGTTGGGACTTATAATGGTAACTATTGGACTAAACCAGCCCCAACTAGCATTTCTTCACATCTGTACACACGCTTTCTTTAAAGCCATACTGTTTCTTTGTTCGGGGTCTATTATCCACAGCCTAAACGACGAACAAGACATCCGAAAAATAGGCGGCATGCACCACCTTGCACCTTTTACATCATCTTGCCTAACAATCGGCAGCCTCGCCCTTACAGGTACCCCCTTCTTGGCCGGTTTCTTCTCTAAAGATGCCATCATCGAAGCATTAAACACATCCCACCTAAACGCCTGAGCCCTAACCCTTACTCTCCTGGCCACATCTTTCACTGCAATCTACAGCTTCCGGGTAGTCTTCTTTGTGCCCATGGGCCATCCCCGATTCAGCCCACTCTCCCCAATTAACGAGAACAACCCAGCAGTAATTAACCCACTTAAACGACTAGCATGAGGCAGCATCATTGCAGGACTACTAATTACCTCAAACATTACACCTCTAAAAACACCTGTGATATCTATGCCTCCCCTTCTTAAACTAGCCGCCCTCGCAGTTACAATCCTAGGTCTACTTGTTGCTATAGAACTCGCCATATTAACCAACAAGCAGTTTAAATCAACCCCAATCTTAAACGTACACAACTTCTCCAACATACTAGGCTTCTTCCCTGCCATCGTACATCGCCTGACCCCCAAATTGGGCCTAGTCCTCGGCCAAGACATCGCCAACCAAATAGTAGATCAAACCTGACTAGAGAAAGCGGGCCCAAAAGCCATTGTATCCTCCAACCTACCCCTGGTTTCTTCTACAAGTAATATCCAACGAGGGATAATCAAAACGTATCTAACTCTTTTCCTTTTAACACTAGCCCTTATAATCCCAACACTCATCCCCTAAACCGCTCGCAACGCCCCTCGACTCAAACCACGAGTTAACTCAAGGACTACAAACAGGGTAAGAAGCAGCACCCATGCACTAATGATCAGTAACCATCCCCCAGAAGAGTATATTAAGGCCACTCCTCCAATATCACCCCGGAATACCGAGAATTCGGCCAGCTCATCTACCAAAACCCATGACGATTCATACCACCCGCCTCAGAACAGCCCAGAAACTAGCACTACCCCCGCCACATAAACAACCCCATACACCATTACCGACCAGCTACCTCAGCTCTCAGGGTGTGGCTCAGCAGCTAACGCTGCTGAATATGCAAACACAACTAACATCCCGCCCAAGTAAATTAGAAAAAGAACTAAGGACAAAAATGGCCCCCCATGCCCGACTAGTACACCACACCCCATGCCAGCTACCACAACTAACCCCAAAGCAGCAAAGTAGGGGGACGGATTAGAAGCAACTGCGACTAACCCCAACACAAGAGAAAATAAAACTAAATATATAACAAAAGTCATAATTCCTGCCAGGACTTTAACCAGGACTAATGGCTTGAAAAACCACCGTTGTTATTCAACTACAAGAACCCTAATGGCCAATCTCCGTAAATCCCACCCCCTTCTTAAAATCGCAAACGATGCTTTAGTTGATCTCCCAGCCCCCTCAAACATCTCTGTCTGGTGAAACTTTGGGTCCCTCTTGGGACTCTGTTTAGTAACCCAGATTGCCACCGGCTTATTCTTAGCCATACACTACACATCTGATATTGCTACTGCCTTCACCTCCGTTGCACACATCTGTCGAGACGTCAACTACGGTTGACTCATCCGAAGCATTCATGCCAACGGCGCATCATTCTTTTTCATTTGCATTTACCTTCATATCGGCCGGGGTCTATACTATGGCTCTTACCTTTATAAAGAAACATGAACTATTGGGGTTGTACTGCTACTTCTCGTTATAATGACGGCCTTCGTTGGGTACGTCCTCCCTTGAGGACAAATGTCATTCTGGGGTGCAACTGTCATTACCAACCTTTTATCTGCCGTCCCTTATGTTGGGGGCACACTTGTCCAGTGAATCTGAGGCGGCTTTTCTGTAGACAATGCCACCCTTACCCGATTCTTTGCATTCCACTTCCTTTTCCCATTCATCATTGCGGCCGCAACAGTAATCCATCTACTCTTTCTCCACGAAACGGGCTCAAACAACCCCACCGGACTAAACTCAGACTCTGATAAAGTCCCCTTCCACCCCTACTTCACATACAAAGACCTCTTAGGCTTTGCAGTTCTCCTTACTGCACTGGCTTCGCTCGCCCTATTTTCCCCCAATCTCTTAGGAGACCCGGACAACTTCACGCCTGCAAACCCGCTCGTCACACCACCACACATCAAGCCAGAGTGATACTTCCTCTTTGCCTACGCTATTCTGCGCTCCATTCCAAACAAGCTTGGTGGAGTACTTGCTCTTTTATTCTCCATCCTCGTTCTCATGCTCGTCCCCTTTCTCCACACCTCAAAACAACGAAGCCTCATATTTCGCCCTGTAACACAATTCCTATTTTGGTCTTTAGTAGCCGACGTGATAATTCTGACCTGAATTGGAGGGATACCCGTAGAACACCCCTTCGTTATCATCGGACAAGTAGCATCTCTCATCTACTTCTCCCTTTTCCTAGTCCTAATCCCAACAGCAGGCTTAATGGAAAATAAAGTCCTCGGATGAAAATGCACTAGTAGCTCAGCGTCCAGAGCCCCAGTCTTGTAAACTGACCGTCGGAGGTTAAAATCCCCCCTACTGCTTCAAAGAAAGGAGATTTCAACTCCTACCCCTAACTCCCAAAGCTAGGATTCTAGCACTAAACTATTCTTTGCGCCGCAATGCATGTACAATGAAAGTTTTCATGTACATGTATGTAATAACACCATATATTTATAGTAACCATTTTATATAATGAACTAGGACATTCATGTATAATAACCTAATCTAGTAATATAGCACTCATTCAACAACATTTTTAACTAAGATAGACTAGAACCCAATCCCCCACTGACCTTACATTACTGGAACTATGGGGCCAGCCGAGATTTAAGACCGAACACAACACTCATCAGTCGAGTTATACCAAGACTCAAAATCTCTTCACATCAGATCCCTATGTAGTAAGAGCCTACCAACCGGTGATTACTTAATGATAACGGTTATTGAAGGTGAGGGACAAAAATTGTGGGGGTTTCACCTCGTGATTTATTCCTGGCATTTGGTTCCTACTTCAGGGCCATGAATCGAGTCACTCCCCACACTTTCATCGACGCTTACATAAGTTAATGTTGATAATACATACGACTCGTTACCCAGCAAGCCGGGCGTTCACTCCAGCGGGTAAGGGGTTCTCTTTTTTTTTTTTCCTTTCACTTGGCATTTCAGAGTGCATCCAGCCAACCGAAACGTTTAAAGGGTGAGCATTTTTCTTGCACTCGCCGTACATAGTATCCATGTAACGAAACTTTATTAGAAGAACCACATTAATAGATATCAAGTGCATAAGGATGTGCTTGTTTATTCTACCTTCCCCAGGATGCCCCCTTTTTTGCGCGCGAAAAACCCCCCTACCCCCCTACACCCCTGAAGTTGCTAAGACCCCTGAAAACCCCCGGAAACAGGACAAACTTCTGGTAGCTTAGAAAGATAACTACTTGAACCCTAAAATAACAGCGGTCCGCCCCAGACTTTCCATTATTACAACATATTGATTCTCAACCCTGAAGCAGCGGTGACCCACCACAAACTTACCAATTATTGTAATAATGTTAATTTTTAACCCTAAAATAACAGCGGTCCGCCCCAGACTTTCCATTATTACAACATATTGATTCTCAACCCTGAAGCAGCGGTGACCCACCACAAACTTACCAATTATTGTAATAATGTTAATTTTTAACCCTAAAATAACAGCGGTCCGCCCCAGACTTTCCATTATTACAACATATTGATTCTCAACCCTGAAGCAGCGGTGACCCACCACAAACTTACCAATTATTGTAATAATGTTAATTTTTAACCCTAAAATAACAGCGGTCCACACACCCCCCCCCCGCACTCCAACTATCGCCCCCTTCATGTTCAAAATACTATTATTTAGATTATTTCAAGTATTTCCAACACCACCCCAACTTCGGGAGGTGTAAAACAAAACCTCAAGGAACTACACTACTTGTAGGCATGAACCAGACTCGCCCTAAAGCCAGCACCCCAATAGGGAGTAACGCCGGGATATTTACCT